TCTAACCAAAGACAGGCTACTTTTACTAAAAAAACAAGGCTTTGGTTCTTTCTTCTTAGAATGATGACCCGATTTGAGCTACTTGTGGACTATCTGTTGTACGTTGATACCAATGGCGTTTTCAACAAGTAAAGATGAACCATCTTTAATGAGTTGGTAAAAGCTGTCCTCTTTAATGTTGGGTTCCTTCCTTGGTGTTGTCCCAGTCGGTTCCTAGTTCCTATATATGCATTTATATTAAAAAATAGCATTCTTGCGAGTGAGACACCTTTCTCAATAAGAGATTTTTTTCATTCTCCTGCCCTACTTTACCCTCTGCGGGCTGGCTGGAAGGCTAGGTTTCGGGCGCCGCAAGGCGAGTGCCTATTCCGAAGGAGAATACTTTGAATTGCACGGGAAAGGAGCAAAGCTAATTCTAAAGCATATAAAGGCAAAGTCTAAGATTGAGGCGAGCTTACAGGTGTATCGGGAATCGAGGAGTGCGTTAGGACTCCACAAAAGCGAGTTCAGCGTGCAAGTTGAGCGCAGTTGGTGTATTCGGAATCGTGGAGTGCATTAGCTGTAATATACTATAAAGAACAGCCACTCCTCGTATTGGCTAACGTGATGGAGCCCCTGATTAGAGACTTGGCGAGGTTTTGATTGGATATAATCGTCTTTCCTTTTTCTATAAGCTTCGTTCTGTGGAAGCCTTAGCGACTCGTTCGCTTGATGGGTTAAGTTTTTAGTGGACTAGCTAAAAGCTTCTCCTTGTCCCGTTTCTGCATTCGCGCATGACCTAATTTTCTGCTATGCCCATTGCCCTGAAGGAACTCGCGTCCTTCTCTCGTGACTTCAGGCGCTCAAGTTTGCGTCATTCATCCGGTGCTAACGGGTGCGTCACGTCGTCCATAGCCCCTTGCCCTATCCATGCTTTCCGCTTTCCCGGTATTACTGAAGCTTTGGCCCTTCGTGTAGCCTCTTTACACTTAGAAGCCCCTACATTCAAAGCCCTCTTCTTGCCTGAATGTTCACCCGCTTGTCTGGTTCCCCTGCCTTCACCAGCTGGACTTATGACCCGCCTGCTATAAAAAGCTTCCCGTACAGCGCTCCTAGCGAGTGACAAAAGCGTCTCCCTGCGGTTGCAAAGATCCTGTGCCGGTCATGGTTCCCCGGATCGTCGCCTCGCGTTTCAGTTTGGTGCAGTCAAGCTGGGTTCTCACAGGGCTGTCTGACAGTTAGGACGGGCATCTGGTCGTCTCCTCTAGTCGCTGGTCTGCTTGCTCGTATTGGTTCCGTTTAGGCCTTCATCTTGGTAGCGTGATGTTACCGGTTATATAATAGGGCGCTAAGCTCCTATCTGTATTCGCGCTCTGAATCTGGCTGATTTTCAGTTTTTACTTGGTGATTGCTATGATTGATATAGAAGGTGGTGTTCCGTGGATAGTGATTCTCATTCGGAAAGGCCTTGGAGAAGTGGCTTGCTTGGTTGTGAAAACCTCGAATCCGGACGTGCGCTTGGTAAGGCGCCTACTCCCCTACTAATCAAAGGCTTCCACCTTGAGCATTTGAAAAAATCAACGAAAGACTAATCACGGTTACTTGTGGCAATCATGTCAACTTGGGATCGGGAGCGTGGAAACACATAAGAACTCTTGAATGGAACTGGAAAAGAGATGTAACTCGAGTTCCTTCGGAAATGGTAAGATCTTTGGCGCAAGAAGAAGGGGTTGATCCTCCACTATCTACGATTGGCTTATCGCAGCCCCTAACTCAAGTTTTTGACTAATGAGAGAGGATTGATTTTTTTAATCCGCCAGTGGGGAACGCCAGATGCGAGCCTTTGCTACGGTCTTTACAGGGGAATTTTGTCAATAAAGGAATGTTCCGGATTTACCAGTTGACCAGTTTCGGGAGACTATCCAGTTGCAAAACAAAAGAAATGGTTTGGTTGATAACTGATTGCGCCGGACTGGTATACTTCTCCTCTTGGCTTTGCTTTATTAATAGAATATATTCGATTGGAAGAGAAGCGCACCTTGACTCATGCACTCATAAACTCATATGCACTCCTAAACTCCTGAAATAAGGAACTGGTTTGAAAGCTTCACTCATGAGCTATCTTACTAAAGGAATTCCAGTTTCCTAAACAGCCGTCGGTAACAGGCTCCGAAGGAGTAGAAGTGTGCCTTTTAATTAAACTAATGGCATCCCTTTGATTGCTTACTTCGCTAGCAAGGTATTCCCGATTGTCATCAGACAGAAGTGGACCAGACCAGCTAAGAGCTAGATTCGATATTCCAGATGCGACTGCTGTTACAGGACAAAAGACCGGGAAAAGTCAAATAGATATTTACAGGCTCCGAAGGAGGTCGAATATCAACATTTTGGTCCACTAACTGCCCAAGAGAAAGAAGATTCACAGTCAAGGAGGGTACATGGAAAAGATCAGATAACAGGCAGGATATCCTTTCCTACACTAATCTTTCCTAACTGAAGGCACGCAGTGTTGCGAGGTGGTCTGTTTTTAAAGTAAAGAGAATGATTAGCCGAACTAGAAGCTTTTGGCCATGCTTCGGATGAGTTACCCCAACAGTCTTCTTTTCTTGGACACAAGCAATCTTGCAGAATTGGCAGTATTAACGAATAAAGGTTGTGAAAGATTATTCAGAGAAGATAAGCAAGAACTATTACCAGTCATACGGTTGGATGCTACAGAATCAAGCAACTAACTAGAAGACTTCTGCCTGTAGAGACAGACGGAGAAGGAAGACTGCGAAAGCGCCTGATGAACTCTCTTCTCCACGTTGAGATAATTGTCACAATGGAATCTTTCCCATGCTTTCGATCCCGAATACTGATCGTCGTACCCCTTCCTCTATTGTTCTCTTCTTCCCTCGAATCCATGGAGTAAGACATCGATTTTTCAATAAGATTATTTGATTACATAATAAGCTCCCTTGAAAAGCATTGGCGCACGTGTAAACGAGGTGCTCTACCTAACTGAGCTATAGCCCTTGTCATAGACATATTAACATATATATAATTTCTTGTCAAGATGGATATTGCATGATCTACATAATAGTTCTTTGCCCGTTTCCTCTTAATTAAGTTAAGGATTGGTATTGCTTAGAGGTAATATTCCATATATAATCCCCGAAGTGATGAGTCTCTTTTTGTCTTTGTAGTGATAAAAGACCTACTTAACTCAGTGGTTAGAGTATTGCTTTCATACGGCGGGAGTCATTGGTTCAAATCCCATAGTAGGTAGAACTTCTTAGATACCATTGATTCCGGTATCACAGAAGTTTTTCTACTCATCTTCTTTGTTTTTTTTTGTATTAGATTAGACTTAATTGTTTTCAATTGTCGGAATCAAAACATGCTGTCTAATAAAGAACTTCTTTTGATTGTGGAGATGCATCAACTAGTCGGAAATAACATTGATAGCCTCCACTCGTGTCCTAGCTCGTCTGAGAGCGTTATTCGCCTCAATTGCTTGTCTTTTACACTAATACGGGGAGGTTTTCAACAGCTTATGCATATAAATATATATTATTAAAGCAACAACAGCAAATGGAGTTATCTTCTTCATACCTTTAACCGAAGGATAGATTGTGGATTGATTTGGAGCCTAAGTAATATCCCCCCAAGGGCTAAAGTTTTCTTATGGCATTTAGTTTCAGATTATCTTCCCCTTCTTTCCAAAGTCAATCAAGTAATGTCCTATGTTGACTCTCTGTGTCCCCTGCGACATAGAACTAAAGAGACAGCTCTACATCTGTTTTATTGTTGTGACTTTGCAAGGGCTGTTTGGTTTGCTTCTCTTCTGGGATTGAGAAGTCTACAGCAAAATCTTGATTTTTATGGCTGGAAAAAAATTGTTTGTAAACAATCTATGAAGTTTTTGGAAATTTTTTCTCTAACATTTCCATTGCGGAACAAAAGGTTCTGGATGTCAAAAAGCAATATGAAGAAAATCCGTCTAGTACTAATTTGTCCTTTCTTGATGAGGCAAGGAACTGATTGGGGGAGCTTCTTCTACAAGAAGAAATATACTGGAGGAAGAAATCAAGAATCAAATGGCTGCAGGAAGGTGATCATAATACAAAATTCTTTCATGCTATGGTGCAATATAGTAAGAAGAAATTATCTATTACCTCTATATCAGATGATTCTGGTAATACTTTCACTACTTTTTCAGACATAATGAACGGTGCTATTGCATATTACCAAAATTGACTTCTCAAGGCACTAGGCATTATGAGGATATTCTTTCCATCATTCCACCTTTATTATCTGATGAGGAAAATCTCAATTTATTGAGAATTCCTGACGAGGAGGAGATTACGTCCACAATTTTGACTATGTCTGGAGACAGTGCTCCAGGACCAGACGGCTTCCCCGGGTTGTTTTTTACTCATTGCTGGTCAATCGTGAAGGATGATGTTATAGCAGCTGTTTTGGAATTATTTCAGGGAGGTAATCTTCCAAAATCTTATACATCTTATTTTCTGGTTATGATCCCAAAAATGGAGCAGCCAAGCACTATGTCAGATTTCCGGCCTTGAAGTTTGTGTCATTTTATTTACAAGATCATTGCTCGCATCTTTTATGACCATTTTGCTACTATATTACCTATGATTATTTCTCCCAATCAAGGGGCTTTTGTGAAAGGAAGAAGCATATTTGAAAATATTGGCTTAGCCCAGGAAATGTTTCATGATTTGAACCGACCATCCAGAGGTGGCAATCTGGTTATCAAGCTTGACATGGCCAAAGCCTATGATAGGCTGGAATGGCCTTTTCTTTTTGCAGTTTTGAGGAGATTCGGGTTTTCTGAACATTGTATAAAATTAGTACAGAAAATGTTCACAAACTGTTGGTTCTCCATAATGTTAAATGGGACAATTGGAGGTGACTTCAGATCTGAAAGGGGCTTGAGGCAGGGTGATCCACTTGCCCCTTCCCTTTTTATTATTGCAGAGGAGGTGCTAAGCAGGGGTTTGCATTCTCTTATGGAGAAGAACATTGTCTACAGGTATAAAACACACCCAGGCAGCAAGAGCCAGATATCGCGGAAATTCTAAGACGACATCAAGAAGAAATGGTTGCCATGCAGAAAATGATGGCAGAAATGGCAGCCGAACTAAGAAGGACAAAAGAGGCCCAGTCTCCTACCCAAACTGGTGCCCCTCGGCCCCAAAAAGAGCCGCTGACAACAGAAAGAGCCAGTGTCAACCCACCGCACCGGCAGGACCCAGTGCCGGCCAACACACAGGCGGGTAGGGTGCCACAACTGTAGCTAAAGCCCTGGCCGCTCGGAAAACCATGCTCGAGCAGTTGATTGAAGCCAAATGGGCTGAAAGAGGGGAAGAATACACACCCCTGTTTGATCAATATAGGGTACCATACCCTGGAACATCACGCCCTCAAAAGGCTACCTCCTGATCACCCAAAAGCCCCTAAACAAAAAAAAGTTTGATGGGTCCCCAAGAACACCTTGCTTACTACATCACAGTGATGGGTGACTTAGCGGCAGATGAGTCATATTTTTTGAAGTTCTTTGCATCCTCCTTGGGTGGTACTGCTTTCGAGTGGTACGCCAAGTTGAAGCCTGGTTCTATAGCCGACTAGAGAGACATGCAGAGAAAATGTGAAGACAGGTTCCATATAGCAGAAAGGAGAGTCTCTCTGGCTGAGCTCTTTGACACTAAACAACGAGGAGATGAGTCAGCCCTCGATTTTATCAAAAGGTGGAGGGACCTCAGCATGAAATGTGGGAACCACCAAGTCATGAGGAGGCCGTGAGGATGTGCAAGAATAACCTCCGGTCTTCAGTAAAAGAAAAGATATTGGGCACAGACATACGAAGCTTTGATCGGCTGAATAACGCCGTTGCTGAGATCGAAATGTTCTTGGCAGATCATCCTGTCGCCCCTACATTACCTCTCCCAAGGCTTTCTTTGACTGGCTAAATGACATGGACCAGTTCTTTGATTGGAATGGCATGACAGAAGGCCAAAGGGTCCAATTTGCCAAAATGAAACTCATTATGCCTTTGATAATGAACCCAGTTCAATCGGCTTTTATCAAAGGTAGGTCCATTACTGAAAAGATTATGCTCTCAAATGATTTGATTCATAACTTCCATCTCCACTCCAGGGGAGAAGTGAATCAAAGTGGACATCCGTAAAGCGTGTGATAGTTTCAACAGGAATTGATTATTGTTTGCCCTCAAGAACATTTTGTTCCCTTCCAATTTGAAATTGGAACAATTGGATCCGGCCAGTTTTTATCAATTCTTTGATTGGGCACCCCTAAGGGCTTCTTCCAGAGAAAAATAGGCCTCCGTCACCCTTACCTCTTCAAAAAAAAATCATCATGGAAGCGTTCTCAAACATAATGGAACGAGAACTGGAAGCTGGGAACATTCGCACCCCCTTTGTCAAAGATGACATTTACATTTCGCTTTCTTTTCTGATGATTTCCTTTTGTTTGTCCATGCAGATGAGAAGAACGCCAAGCGGCGAATAAAATTAATAAAAGTATAAGAAGATTCGGAGAATTCTATGCCTTTGAGGGCAAAGAAGTAAACGACCGAAAAAGTAAGCTTCTCGAAAGCCTCCCTCGAAGCCAGAAAGAAAATAAAATATTAAGCGATCTTGGAATGGTTGAGGGTAACCTCCCAATGAGATATCTTATCTTTGGCTCCCTCTGATCCCAACTAGATTCACTGAAGCTACTTTTCGCCCCCTAGTTGAGAAAATGAATCAAAATATTCTTGGTTGGAAATCAAAAGTCTTGTCGCGAGCGGGTCGAGTAGCTCTAATCCACTCAGTCCTAAATAGCTACCATGTGCTTTGGACAGCGGCGTTTTCTTTACCCTTGCAAGTCATTGACAAAATGGAAAGACTCTTCCGGGACTTCCTTTGGTCGGGTGCTTACCTAAAGAAAACAATGGGTAGAGTAGAATGGGAAACTGTTTTCAAGCCTAGAAGCCAGGGTATTCGTCGGATCAGAGATATCCACACTGCAGCCTACATGAGACAAGTCTGGAATTTCTGCTGCAAACAAAAAGGACACTTTTTGGAATTTATTTATTTAAAAACGAAATATGTCCGAAACCGCAATTTCAGGATGATCAATCCCCCATCTAAGGCTTCTCCTAGCATTCATCAGATAAGAATCTCTTCGATGCACGGGAAAAAGCCTAACCTTATATCCTATTTTTTGTAGGCACGGGCGAAAGTAGAAGTTTCTGGCATGATCCCTGGCTGCCTTGCCTCCGCCTTCCTTAGACTGACACTGACTATTCTTGCATCGAGAAAGAGTTAACTCCCCCCAATAACTTCTGCTATTCTTCTTCTTTGATCCTAGGGAAAGGAGGTCAGTCAAGGGGAATCCAATCAACCTAGTAGAATCTCCGTCTATCCCTACCAACACCCGTTCTTCCTTCTACTGATTGATTGCAAAAACGACCAACATGAGCGGTAAGATAGTAAGTAGATCACAATATCACCTGGTCTATGACAGCCACTTAGTTTATTAGTTTTCATGTCAAAATACCTTTAGGTAAGAATATGCAACCAGAACTCTACCTAACGAGAGATTCTTTGAATGGTCATCTTCAGAGCACAGGTTCAAGCAAGAGTACCCCAAAACAGCAAACGGATACAAACCTCTACCCTACCTAGACTTACACTTACCGGTTCACTGCTGCCACGAAACCCTGGTATAGCCAGGTCCTATCTTTCCAGACTGAACCAGTTCCGGCTTGAAACTTAGAGCCTGGGAGGAGGAAATTCGAGCTTTGAAGATAAGAGACTTGGTAGGTACCTAAGCCTAAGAATAACCCATATATATACATTTCTTGTATCTTTCGGGTGGTTGAAAGGCAAAAAACCACGGCCAGATGGATCAATTGAGAGAGACAGAGACCAGGCTCGTTGAGTGACTCGAAGTTTGTTTTTCAAAGCAAGAGATGGATTATGATGAGACATTCAGTCCAGTTGCACTTTTTAAAAGTAAATCTTTGAAGCTGTGGCAGATGGATGTGAAGAATGCCTTCCTGCATGGAGAGCTGGATCGATCAAGTTACATGTAGCAGAAAAAAGGGTTTGACAACCGAATTCTGGTTAAGGAAGGAAAGCTCTCTACGTTTCGGGTTCAGGTGAAAGTGAAAAAATAAAAAAAGGCACCAAGGGCTAGGTACGGTTTCTATAGCATAATTCCTAACTAAAAGTGAAGTGGCCTTAACAGCAACAGATTCAAGTCTATTTGTGAAGGTTCATATAGGGAAGGTTGCAGTCGTACTGGTCTATATGTAGATGATCTCATCATCACAGGACAGGAGATGATGAAAATGCGAGGACTGATGTATGTATAGGATCCTGAAAAACAAGGGAAAAGTACACCTTGAAGAGTTTACGATAATGTCAACAGTTTGCCAATAAGATACAAACTTGGAGAAGTAAGGATGTTTAAATGATATACCTAAGGTAATGCTTTCATGGTGGAGATTGAGTTGAAGGTCTTGCCTTGTAGTCTCCGGATCGGACACCTTATTATTCGTTTCCTTTTCTTGAGAATAATGCTCATTCGAAATGAGAGTCGTTGCAGCCCTTGAATGAACGATTTGAGCATCATTGTTCGTTGTCTGATTCCTTCCCGGCTTCCGGCTCTGCAATCAGAGATCCTTCTATTCCATCCTGGTTAGGATTCATTTTATCGAGTGGATGCTCTCTTTCTTCTTGGTGCTCAGCCCTTGGAAAAAACATGAAATGTCTTCAGTTGTTGTATCCTCGATTGGTCCATCTTAAAGTGAAAAGTGAAAGAAGAAAGGTTTAAGACAGCAAACAGGAAGATAAGATGGAATACGGAAAAACCTATCTGTTCTCTGCTAAGAAAACCGCATTTGTCGCCTATTCCTGACCTGACGTATTTCAAAAAGCCTTTACTGATTCCAGACAAATCCGCTCAAGCTTCCGCTGAGTGAAAGCGGACTTGCTTCTTGTTCAGAAAACAGGAACTTCTTCCATCGAGGTAGTCGAGGAATGGAATACTGGTTCTTTAGAGCCTGGAATGGAAGGATACCCACTCTAACCTCTCGGAGAAGGGGAGAGGACAGCTAGAAGATTGATTATTTAGTTATCTGCCCCGCTCATAGTCCAACATCTCTAGGGGGGAAAGAAGAGCAAATATTAGAATTAGAATATAATGAAATTGATTAGTGCAAGTGGGAGTTACACTAGAACTAGAAACTTCTAGCTTAAGCTTAGCGCCCAAATCGAGTTAGATGCCGTTTTTCGGGGACAGGACAGTCTCTCAAGCGAGTTAGACAGTGCCAACATATCTCCTTCCAAACCTACCTACCCATCGCTCTCCAGGGTTACTCACGAATAGAAAGACAAAAACCTGGATGTTCCAGTTCCACTCATTGTAGATGAAAAACTCGAGTTCGATGTACCGTGACAACAAGAAGAAGTGAATTGGGAGAGATAACGAAATGAGCTCCCACCTCTCAAACTCGTTATCTGTCCCCATCCTCACTTACGTGAGAAATTCCCCTCCCTATCGAAGAGGTGGAAGTGTGAACATCAGAGAATTTTTTTTTCATAAATGTTCCAGTGGTGGGTTAGTGCTAAGTGAGTCGAATAGAAGTGGGAGTCGATTCCGAGCTAGGATCGAGCAACTTCTCTTTCTTCTTTCATTTAGAATTCGTTTCATTTTACTTGTTTCAACTCTCTCCAAGAACAATAAATCAATATCAAGAAAGGATATTTTCATAAAAGAAAGGGCCTCAATCAAGGAGGACTCGGTTTCTTGCATTTCATGAATCTGGAGGAACTCAGATAATAGAACCTTGAAAGGTTATAAATAACCAGCTATATACCCAGGCTCTAAAGAACCAGTATTCCATTCGTCTAGTGAAAATGCTTTCTCCGCAGGCAGAGAGGTTTAAAGAAAGAAAGATAGCAGAGCGGGTTTCCGTCTACGCGACGGTAGGGACGATTGCTTCCATTTCCGAAGAACCAACTCATAAGTCAAGTAGGCGAACCTATAGGTTTTCCCTATACCAATCTGCCATCTCAATGATATCCGACGATCAAAAAAATTCCCGTGAAACTCTTTCCATTTTGAACCTACGACCAGTCTTATTCGTTGAGAAGGGCTATTCCAAAGTAGAATACACTTGGCCCTCACCTCAGGCCGATGAAACTGTCTCTGTCTCAAATAGGGGAATGCCAACGGCGGAAACTCTTCTTTGAATGTCCAAAGATCTGCCTTGCCTTCGACGGGGGGACATCTAAGACTGAAATGCCGGGCTTTTTGCCTTTGAAAGAAGAAGGGCTTTCGGAATAGTGATACAAATAGTATAAGATATCCACGCACATAGAAGGAGCAAAGGAAGAAGCGGGGAGGGAAGGTATGAGCCCGGTTAGCCCGTCGCTCCTCTTTGATAGAAAGAGCTGGTGTCGCCTTTCGGGTTGTTAGCACTTTCCTGTTGGTGAGGGCGCAAGCACATTCATTGATGCATCGAATGCACTGTTGGAAGGGCTTGTGCCAGAAAAGGTATCAGTATCAGTAGGACTAGGACTAGGAGTCGTAGCAGTAGCAATAGCAGTAGCAGGAGTAGGAGTAGGAGCGGAATGCTCATAAAGAGAGAAGGGGGGGAAGTAAATGAAGTATGAATGCTCCGTTCGTCAATTAGCTTTGGAGATTGAAAACGTATATAATGAATTGCGTCGTGAAAAAGAGGACTATCCTCTCGAGGAGACAGATGTTTTGGAGATTAAAAAAGCCGTGTTAGCAGAAAATTCTAGTCTATCGCCGCTGAAACTGGTATCATTTGATAAAGAAGACCCCGAGTTGGAGCAGTTTGATTCTGTTACATTTCCCGTTCTTTATCCATTATTATGGAACCTAAGGACGAACTCGTGCTTATCGCTCTTGGGGGTCTTCTTAATTTAAGTTTGAGTAATTCAGGGGTCTATAATTCACATTCTTTTAGTTATAGCGGCGAATGTCGGAATGAGAAGGACTTCTGCGGGACAGTTGTTGGCTGGGGTAAGGTAGAGCTGCTTTTGCTTATTGATTTATCTCCTTAAAAAATTACCTTTTCTCGCTCTCGTCTCTTAACAAAATGGGAATCCGTAGTGAAAGATCCATTTCTTTTGCGATTGATCTCTTCCTTTCTTGACTTGCCTACCCTCGACAACACAGGAACAGATTTGTCGTCTAAAAGGGGGATCCACGGGGGGTACCTATTTTCACAGAAGTTTTGTTTAATTTAAATCTCGATTCCTACTTTTATTTCCTTTGAAACCCGCAATAATACAATACATACCTACGGCACTATTTAAATACGCACGTTTTGGTTCTCAGATCTTCATTCCTGGGCGGATCGAAAGATTTTTCTGTACCCGAATTTTAAAATTTCTTGATTGAGTTAGATCTGGTTGGGGGGGTTATGTGCGTAGTACCGGGGGGATCACCAGTTGATTTCTTCGGTGGTTTGGTCTTCCTCAATAAGGAAGGCGAAATCCTAATTTTGGAGAAGGAAAAATAAAACATAAAACCAATGAAGGAAGAATTGAAAACCAGTTGTTTTTAACAGGGATTCGAACCCTGTATTTTTTATTTTATAGCAAGCCAAAAAAACCAATGCCTTAATCCACTCAGTGCTCCTATCTTTTCTCTCACTCGGGAGCTCTGTGGTAGAGCCCGTCTGCTGTTAACTGACTGGCCGTAGGTTCGATTCCTACTTGTGAGAATGTGACGGGTAGATTTACTACCTGTAGTTTGTTCTAAGAATTCCTTAGTTTCGCTACTATGTATTCACTTTTAAATAAATTGACCTCCGGCGTTCCTGAGATTAGGCACTCTCCCACTACTACAGTTACAACCACGCTATTCAATCATACCATTCGTCATCGCTCTCCACTCTGGGTGAATTTGAGAAAGGATTTCTACAAGTTTTCGGGCAGTCACTCTTGGCCTCAAATAGCCGGGCACCTTCCCACCCTAAATAGGGTGAAGAGAAAGGGCGTCTGCACTGTTGGTCCTTGGCAAGTTTACGCCGCAAATAGGAGTCAACTCCCTTTTCGAATACCCGAAAGGCAGGGTCACTCTTTCCGTCTGCTTCGACCCCCAGATCGAAAGGTGGGATTGGCGGATGCCACGAGGCAAACCTCCCGTATAAAAGAATTTAAGCTTTCGGATGCTATTGTGTACTCCTACGTGTGGGATATTCGTTTTGTTCTGCTGATCTGCTTATTGACTGGATTCTCTTTTTGGTCTTTTTTGACTTACCCTGCTCTTAAAGCCGGAAGCTCCTTCCTCACCAGATCTGGAGTTGGCAGTTAGAGTTGTTAAGGATACTTTTGTTGACCATGTTTGCAGTACTCATAGGGTCCCGAGCCCGTGTGATTGCGGGGAGCCATTGAATAAAGCGGCGCAAGACCTTTTTAAGCCTGAGGAGGAGGCCTTTGATCCCCTCGACTTAAATAAGAAGAACCGAAGGAAGGTTAAGAGCAGTATCCATCTGTGTAGCATCGATAATTATAAGTATGGCTCTTGCGGAATCCGTATCTTCAAGCGGTTTCCGCTGGTCTTAAGAAGTTGGAGCTCAATAATAAGAGCAAAAGCGCTAGGCTTAAATCTCGATTAGTCAAGTTTGACCCCTTTCGAGTACTTTTCTCCTCGAGGAATAGCATTTCGAATTGGTTCGGATAGTTATGTTTCAGTTATAGAGGATCCCCCTACCGCCCGAAAATGGGGAAAGTTGGGCTTAAGTTGTAAAGAAAGAGGTGCCCTTGTAGGGGTGTCGGCCAATCGGGTGTTTTTAATGATTTTACGAAGGTCGGAACACCAACCCATTTTCCTTATTGAGCAGCGTATTTTCCGTCTTTTTGCCCAGTTTTCCTATCGTACTTCTTCTAATCATTATCTCCCCATATGTTCCTTTCTCTGGCATATAAGTCTTTCGGTATCGGTCCTAATGTGATTTTAGCCTCTGATCATACGTATTTAATAATGTTAAAACAAGGACTTTCTTTCCTCTCTTTCTCTTTCTTATGGGTATTTAGGAGGTTCTTAGAGTTGCCATAAGTGATCACAGAAACTATTCGCAGGTATGCACGCACGTGGGATAGGTGAGATGCCTATCTGGGAATGGAGCGACCAGGGGGCGCGAATGCCTGGAAACAAGCTTGCCCAGCCTATATGCCTTGGGCTGATGGTGTAAAACCGGTAAGGGTCCTTCTGTCCACATACTATCGAGAATAGACGAGACGGCTGTGATTGGCATAATCAATAGCCGGGGTAGGGAATGCTTGACTGCTCCGGCGTGCCGTATGAACGCAGCGGCTTTGCAAGCTCGCTTCATACATGCATACTCGACGCGACGGTGGCTCCATACGGTATACCTTTATGGAGCCGACCTTTGAATTGGAACGGGCAGAGCTTGTTTGCATCGGGATTTTGTCAGGCAAATGTTTAGGAAAGGAAAGTGGTCAGCCCTAGAGGGCTGGAACTCACTCATTCCCTACCACGGATACAACTTACCCCTTTCTTTGGTATCTTTCTGGGCTTTCTAACCATACTCTATTAATAGAAAGTTCTTCTTTGACCTTCTCATGATCTGGATTGGAAGGGAAATGAGTTGTACTTTTTCTCTCTTTTTTCTTTGACTATGGGATAAGTGTACTTAGAAAGAGAAAGATCTAACAGGGGCATAATAGTAATAGACTTGAACTTGAAAGACGTACGGGTACCTGCCTTGATGAGATGAGTGAATGATATACTTTAAGATAAGAATAGAATCAAACCCCAACCCTGGCTTCTGGCCTTTCCGGGGAGTTTACTGGTCCCGGTCCCATCTCCATCTCAACAACAACTGCTGTCAACCGCAACTCAATCAACTAAAAACTGATTCGAAGAGAAAGGAAACTGCTGGCTTGCAAGCATGACTCGCTAATGGAAAGGCTGGTAGGAGAGCAAAGATCAAGAGATTTTTGTAAGATGCATTACCTCACTTGCCTTCTAGAAACAGTCCTACCCTACCTTATCAAATAGGTACTACTTCAAGGCCTACTGCAGAAAGAAAAAAGAGCTTCAAACCCACCTTTAGCTCTAGCTCTCCTCTCATGGAAAGTATGTAACAAGTTCCCTTCCCTCCTTACTGCTCTCTACCCGGCTACCAGAGAGAGCTAGATTGAGGTACGTATTAACGTACCGACTGCTACTACCTGAAATCCAACTATCCTAACATTGATAACTCATCAAACAGGCTGGTTAACTCGACTTCCTACCTTACACAAAACCTACCTTACTGCTGGAAAACTTACTACAAGTTCCAGAACTACAGCTTACAGGTAAACTACTGACTCGCTGGCCTTATAAAAACTCTATTCACTCAGAATAGAATTCTCTTCACTTAAATGTGCCGGTAAAGGAAAGGCCATATGATTCAAGGACTACCGATAAAACTCCTCTCCTATCTAGATCTAGCTTCCTCCTCAAAAGGTAAGCTACCTGAAAAGCTTCTTTTCTGGCTGAAAACTGCCCCCTCTTACAAGTACTACGCTCGATTGCTTCATTCATCCAATAAGACTAATAGCAGGAATCTGAGTATTGAAAAGGAAAGGCTTGCACACCATCACTGACTGGCTTGCTTACCTTCCCGAGCTTAATCAAATACCCGTTCCAGAACTTTTTTTTACCCTAATATGTCATCCCTCTGGTATCGATGTCGGAGTCGGAAGGGGATCAACAAATGCTGCTACAGGCACTCATGAGTTCGGATTGGGTAGTTTGAAGGAGGTATTAGAATTAGAAGCACCAAGCCCTATGAGCAGTAACAAGGAATATGGTACTCTTTCAAACAATCGTCTTCCCGGAATCTTATATCGTAGGAAGGGAAGGAAGAAACTTTAATATTCCTACGTTCAACCACTTTCTAGTTGAAGATGCAGGTGAGGGAAACATAGAGAGAGCTATGCCCTGAAACCCTTTTAAAAGTCATCCTAAGAACAGAATTTATCGATTGATTCTTCAAAGACGCAAATTCAAATGAAAGAATAGGGATTCTTTCATTTGAATTTAGGGATTTTTCACTTTTACAAAAGAGTATGCCTATCTATTTCTATTGGGATTTTCGTTTTTATTTTAGCATTCAAAAAAAGATGTTCTTAGGTGCGTAGCGAAGAGGTGAAGGGGAGAAAAGTTTTAATAAAATAGTTTACTAGACAAGCAAGAATAGCCTAGGGAAAGAGAAGTAAGTAGGAGAATAAAGAAAGAAAAAACTCTGATGATAAGAGTGAAAGGGAAAGATCAAGGCTCCCGAGGAAACAATCCCCTAGGTAGGTATGGCTAACCATCCTTAAGGTTATTCGGCCAACCGCGGAACAGGAGCATGAAAACGTCGTCAGCTAGCGGACGCTAGCAGCATGGGACCGGGACCTTTTCCCAGAGTGTATTTCATCAGAATATGTGAAAGCTTCACCGCTCAATGCTTTATGAATGTCATAGTCGATATCAAGATGAAGGGAATGCGAGCTACCAGATGAGCTAACTTTTCAAATTCTCTTTTTTCTTTCTTTATAGCCAGATAGTGAAGAATGAATAAAGAAGGGGTAATACGATTATCCAAATCCATATTCTAAATCAAGAATGTTACCAGGAAAGGTAAGATGCGAATATTCGACTTGTCTATCTTTTTATAGCGCTTCGACCCTTTCATATTGAGTTAACCCTACTTTATTTAGTGCACTACTAGGGAACGAACGGTATAAGGAGGTCTAGTTCTACTCTATCATCTTCCTCTTTCCTTTCGAGTCTCGTTCCCTCGCTTCGCTTTTCTTTTCGGTTTCAATCCCAGAGATGTTGCAGATGCGCCATGCGCCTATGATGTCTGTCTCAAAAGGAATAACGGATGTGGCATTGTTGATCGAGGGTGCTGACATACTATCAAAAGATTGGGCGAAACTTCTTCTTCTGGACCAGAACAACACAGAATGCATCTTTATCTGGGAAGGCATGATTGGGAGCTAGCTCGAAATCCTTACAATCCGGACTCCAAATAACCTATGATATGAGTGAGCCGAGCGATAACCATGAGCACCGAGCCACCTGTCCTCCACCTTACTTACTAGCTTATTATATACCATATACCGACGGCTACGAAAACATGGACTAAGCTTTGCTTATGACCACGCTTGTTGACCATGCATGTGTTTTATCCCCTCGACCAGACCTTGCCCGAGAGGTAACCGAACCGAAGTACGCGAGCTGAGCTTCGCCCTCTTCCCATTATACTTCTTCTTTAGGGACGGAACTAGTAATGAATGTTAACCGAGCCAAGCCTAAAGCCCTATTTGCTTAAGATTCGTTAGAAAGAGCAGGATCTTTTTTATTTTTCGGGAGAAACTTGATATGTTGGTTCGAGAGAAACGGGATCCGTTGGTTAGGCGTCTGCCGATTCGTATGGGGATTGGGGTGCTTATTTTCAAGATTGATTATTCTTTAATTCGGTTGGATTCCGCCGATGGAGGATCGGTATCTCTTTCTGCGTCTTGGGGATTAGAGATGCGGCTTCAGGATAAAAGGAATCTCTTGGTTCAGATTGGAATGCGTCTGTTGTATCGGATAGTTCCTCCGGACCGGAGCAGACTAACCTGGGAGAATTGCCATTTCCGTATAAGGCTGAATCTTCACTCGTGTTCAAATACGTAATTACTTGAGTTTCTTGCCCCCAACCTTGGCAAGCCATACCTCTCACCAAAGCGTCGGAACACATGGATGGTTGAACGGACCTATCCACGTCACGGTATCCCGTTCGAGCAATCACGCAATCTGGGCTTCGATCACGCTACCATATAGTTTGGCTGTCCACACGAACAAGCCTCAACTGGGCGCTACACCAGTCACCGGGGCATCGGTTATCCAAGCTCCCGCGCTTGTGAAACGTCCTGGCCGGGCTGCTCTCGCTGGGGAAGGATCAGTCTCATCCGAAGAAACAAGAGGTCCCGATTCTGACTAGTCAATGGTTCCGGTTTAGCCCTTCGAAAGAGATTAAGTTTCTTACTAGCCAACAACAGATGTGGAATGCAGTTAAGCGTGGGGAAGTGTCCTTTGGGTGTGAGGGCCCCGCCCGTAGAGCTTAAAGTGCTTCTTTCCGGAAACCACTCCTTTCCTTCTTCGCTTTCGTTTGCCTTGCTTTAGACAATTGTAGCTAGGGTACTAAATTCATTATTCCTTCTTTCCCTGCCCGGTCCCGAGCCTCCTTTTCAGCTCTCTGTCCCTCTTCCTATTCAACAAGAGAAAGGCAAGATCTGTATATGCCCTTTTTATGATATAGAGTTGGGATCCACTTCGCTGGTGAAGCCTTCCTATTCCTATACCTATCCTATAGAATGAATCTTTCGTGACGAGAGAAACCGGAATCTAAGCGAAATGCATTGTTTGAACGCCTGGTGGATCTGGAGTTAGGAACCAGGTAGGAAATGACTGGAAAGAGAGGTCCCGGTGGGGGACTGGGGAGTTCCATCTTTTTATAGCTCTATTTCTGTTATCTCTATCTAATCTTGTCAGTCTTTTCTTAGTCTCTCTCAACCCTTAGCGAAACAAATTGTTAAGTAAGTCGAAAGACAGATTGATAAGCCCTTTCCTATCTAGATCCACGGACTCCTTCGGTCTCTCTTTGCTTTCTCTTCTCTGAGTGCCTTCACCTAAGAGTGCTTAGGGAGCGCTCAAAGCGAGATAGGCAGCTCAGCTTACTATTCTTCCTATCCGTCATCCTAATCGTTTTTGTCAAGAATAGAATAGGTAGCAGCACAGGTCAGAAAGCATAGCATGATTAGATCTAAACTATCAAACTTGAAACGAATTGAGATGAGTATTAGTCCATTGTTTGAACTGGTCCCAATCTTATAAAAAGAGGATAGAGAGCATTCCGTCACTCTCTCTGAGAAAGAAAGCCGGGAGGTTGCCCCTTACCTTAAGACCTCTTAAGTTTTTAGGGTTCTTAACATTTTTAGAGGGGTTTCAAGATAAGAAAAGTCGTGAGTTTAGCTACCTTCGAAAAAGTCTCAGCATAATCTTTCCCGGCTACACAAGGCGGTAGTGAATAGAATATAACAAAATGAAATTCCTACTTTTTTTTTGAAAGAAATAAGAGTCTCTCGAAAAGAATTCTCCCCCACGATTGGACTAGAAGTGAAAGGTTGTCCTTCATCTTGTTCTATGGAACCTCCTCTGGGGAGGGGAAAGAACATAAACTATTTCGATTAGATGCCCCGAAAACCTCTCGATTGATTTCTCCCGTGACAACCATAAGCCATAATATCAAGTAAAGGTAAAGAAGAAGGGAGGCGACGAGACTAAGACTAGGTCCCCTATGTCCCTCTCAAAGAACCTAACTCGACTGATCTCCCCCTCCCTTTCTAAGGCGGATGTCCCTACATTGGGGGAAAGTGAGAGTGAGAAAAAAATCTGGTTTTCTTACCTCTCTATAAAAGGCTTCTTTCGCGATGAAGCACTTCGCTCACCAAACAAAACTAAAAAAAAGAACGGACCCCGAAGGAAAGCTGAATTCAAGCATTTCTTCCATAAAGAAGTTTATACCATTTATTTGCCTGACTACTCACTCCTAGATATAAAAGTCTAAAAAGGGATATCTCTGTCCAATCCAGGAATCTAACAAGGAGAGGAATAGCACATTATCGACTGATAAAGAAATCGGTGGTCTATCAATTCTATAGCTAGCCGAATAGCGGCGTATTAGTTCAAGATGCTTTCGACCAGTTCGTAAGTCAAGTTTTTTTGGGTCTTGTCTTATTCTCTTAGAAATAGAGAGAGGACCTTTCCTTTTTCCCCGGTTTAGACGCTTTTCTTTCACAGAGAAGAGCTCTTTTGATTGCCTGGCCCTCTTCAGAACTGACCTTGTTCTTGGCTATTTTACTCGAATAACAACGCATTCCTTTAGGTTAGGTGCCTTCGCTTCCGGGAGTCCTCACGTAGAACATTTTTCTCTTCTTTTTGAGTTGAGGAAAAACGACTCATTGAAAAAGTGCTTTTGCGGTCTCATCTTTGAGTCTGACTTATCCCCCGTTGAAATGAGAGAAAGATGTTATGTAGTTTAGTCTCCTCATGACATCTTTCTCAATGAAAAAATATTCGATCCATTCAATCATCCAGCTAGGCCTATACTCTAAACGAAAGGCTAAACTCAATCTTACTTTCCTCTTTTTCTATTTAATAAAAGAAGGCTTTGGCTAAGCTGAACTCTTTCCTTATCGATAGGTGGCTTGGTGTAGGCGTCCTGGCTCTTCCTTTCGCTTTGGCTCTCTCCTCCTTCCTTGGGAATTTCTTTTCTTTGCTTTCTAAATCACAGGATTCGGGCCTAAAAAGCACTGCTTTCAAGAGCTTTTTATTCACTAACTGACTGGCAAAACCCAATATCGCTCTCCGAAACTGGATTTCTTTCTTTATGACATAACCCGAAAAGAGTTGTCTTAGCGCTACGCCCCTTCGGACTAACGGTTGAGACTCTCTGCCATCCGTGTAAGCTGTCGGTCTTCAAACCTCTGTCCGCTACTTCTGTTAGTTCCCTCTCCTGCTTTCTGACTTATATAACGTAAGATAAAGCACAATTTCTCCCTTAAAGTGTTCACTTTCATTCTGCCTTTCCTTATAAGTTAGATCAGGACTTAGACCATCTGGTGACCGGCTTCGCGAGACCATTTCGGTCCACACACGGCTAAGCTCTATTGGGCGGTGGCTTATCATCAACTATCTAACTATAAGAGCAGACAGAACTCGTATTGAATCAGATCTTTATATAATATACGATTTTTTAAGTTAAAGATTCCGATTTCTTAGAATATCGTTTATAAGAGAGAAAGATTACCCATGCTCTGCTAACTGAACTAAAACTATATTAATATATAAGTCTAAGTTCTTGATGACCTCCCTGCTATGCTAACTTAACACGAACTATATATATCTCGATACAACTAGAAGCAACTAGCGATGTGAGACCAACTCCAGCGAGAGGGGAACGAAGTTAAAGTCGACCAGAGGGAGAGGGGACCGATTGGGCAGTAGCTCTGGTTTCCCGGTGCGAGTGTTTACTATAGATAAATCCTTTTTATAGTTAGAGAGGTTTAGCATCTTTGGCTTGAAAGTCGAGTTCTTTGATCCAGTTCTTTGAACCGAGTCCACAACATTGGTTGAAATCGAAGATTTGACAGCAATTCTATATATGAATGTGCAAAACGAACCAAGGAAACTGGTCCATAAGCCGATGAGTTTACCTCAATGGACCTAGACTTAGAACAAGACCGAGTCTTGCTTCAGGTGTCGAACTAGTCATACGTGCTCACCATACCAGGGATATATATTCCATTTCCAGATTCATAACAAGATTCTCCAGTTGCATATAGACTTCCATTGCCAGGAGCATATCTCCGTCTATGGGACGGTAACGGGTTAAGAGAGAAGTTGGATGGCACCAAGCACGACACGAGCCGAGTACGATCGGCGGTAAGGGCAGGTTAGACGTATTACAAAAGAAATCCAGTTTCGGAGAGCGATATAGCGGTTCTTCCATGTGTTGCAAAGCATCCTAGAGGTTGATTGGCTTTTTCCAGTACTCTCGTACTGGGCTAGGCTTTTGCTTTCCGCTCTTCTAACGCAACTGAACGAGTGTATTCAAACAAAGTGTACCGCCCCTCGCTTCCGGAAGTTCACTACGGGACTACAGAGAGGAGGCTTTCTCTACTGCTGTTGGTATCGGCTTCTGGATATGCTTTTGCTTCTACTGGGATTTTTAGATCAATTGCTATTTAATAGGCTGCACATGAAGGGGAATAGGCGCTCTTGGAGGATATATAAACCATGAAACGAGGGGAATACTAAATAGTTGATATAGTTAATGTACGAGCAGGAGAGAGTCAAAAGGTGTATAACGTGGATACGGTGTCTATCAGTACTCTTAATCTATTATTATATTCTTTCCAATACATAGAAATCTCTGGCATATTCCATTCTAGCATATTCTCTTACATGACGAGTGGCAGTTTATTCTCTCTCCCCTGGAAAGGCTAACGATATTAGATACATGTCTTTTTTGGAGAGATCTAGATATATAGATTTCCCAGGTCTGCTATACGCTCTTCTCCCGGCTAGCCATTTGGAGTGTAAGCAAGACCATCCAATGTGAGTCCTATCCTAAGGGCACCGAGCTCCATTGCTTCTGCAATCGAGCCAGTGAAGTACCTTAGTACCTTTGGAAAGCAAGCAAGAATGACGGGAGCTATAGATAGACAGGAAAGAAAGCGAATAGAGCGGCGGGATAGCCAATCTATTTTCTTTAGCTCATACCTCACCTCTTTTTCAATCCGCTTTTCAATCAAGCCAGCAGGAGATTTTTATCTAGCTGCTTTTCTATTTTCAGGGTCAAGGGCTTCATATTCACCTCACCTGGGCCAATCCCTCCAGTTTGCGATCCAGTTTCAGGGAGAAGAGTGGAAGTTGGCTGCCCTGCGGTTGAGTGTTCAGTGCTAGGGTAAGCCCCTACAATTACAGTTGGAATTGGATCTCTTCTTTCGGCGAACCATTTCTAGTCCTTTTTCAAGCTCAGGACAGGATAAAAATGAACGGATTACTTTTCTTTCGCCTTCAATTGCTAATGCTTTCGAGCAAGTAAAAGACCGTCCCTTCTCGCTTCTAAAGAGCACTTTACAGACTTTCTCGCGAGCAAGGGATAAAGGCATCTGGGCCAGTTCTTTCCTGTTTTGGAAAGCAAGTTAGAAAATGATTTTATTAGTTCCCCCGCGGGCTCTAAGTATTGCCCAGCCGGCTCTCTTTCAAGCAAGTAGGCAAAGAGGTTTTAGGGCGCAAAAACAAGTTTTTCAATCAAGCCTTTCAACAAAACAAGTAACTCCCTTCCCTTTTAAACCTCTACTTGAGACTATCCTAGGATAAGAGTGAGTACCTCTCATTCCTCACTTGACTCTACTAGGACCTGTAGAATACTGCCTGCCTCAATGCCCGCTTACTTACTGGTCACTTTCTTTAGTTCCTAGGAAAGAGAAAGGGGAAGGGCGAAGTAGCTTCTGATGGGAAGCCCTATCGGCCGGAGCCAGGCTCCTCATCAATAGGTTGAGTGACCCTCTCGGAGGGAGAGTAGACCAGAGAACGGTTCCGTAATAGAGGCGAGAGTGAGCACCCTATTTCCTTTACTCAAACTCACCTTTCACTGAGCAAGCTCCATCGCTTCTAAAACTACGAACAGGCTCACCTCACTACCGTGGCTCTTTTGTTATGGTGCGTTCTCTCCTTTTAACCGGCGGTTCACCTACACCTACTGTCATAGATATGAATGTTGTGCGAAGTGGCAGAGCTAATGAATGCCTATTCCGTTCTTATGTTCACGAGTTCAAAAGAAAATCAAAAGAAGAGAGTCCGTCCTTCTTAGGCTTAGGAAAGAAAAAGGTAAGGTCATGAATCAAGAAGAATTTGCATTTCTTTTAATTTAAAGTTAAAGAATCAAACTGAGAAAGCCCAGAGTCGAAAGAACTAGGCAGACTATCCCTTGTACTTTGAAGCTGGTTTATCATAATAAGGTACTATTCTCTTGCTGGTGAAGGACGAATGAATACGGTCCCTTCGATTGAAGCCTGTTCCTGTTGAGATTAAAAGGTAAGCTCTTGTGTAAGCCATTTCAATTTTGAGTATCAAGTAAGCTGGTTTTACCTTTAGTGAAGAGTGCCATTGGGGGAGGAGGCCCTAGTGGGAGTCTCCGTAATGGCATTCTCAGTAGTGCTTTTTCTATCAATAGTGCTGACAGTAACGCTAGGAGGAGTTCATAGCCAATCGCTAGGTTCCATCAGACCGTAGCGTTAAACCAAGTTTGCTTATAAGCTTATGCTTATATGGAGTTGGATTCCTTGGAGTGATGCTAAGGTTTTGTCTAATTCCTTATTCGAAGGATAAGGCAGTCCTACTAATGGGGCTAGGGATCGATCTGAGGTAAGCCAGCGAGCTATAGGAAAGCCGGTCTCACTCTTTTTTGAGTGCGAAAGCCAGTCTTTCAGTTCCCTCAAGAAAGTAGATCAGTCTCTTTTCATCAGTCTCTCGATTGGAAAGCCTTTACAATCCAGCAGACAAGTGAAGGGTAGCTGTTTCTAGGGGAAGCTTGCCAGACTGAGAAGAGTAGGTAAGAGGTTCTATAGGATGGCCCTTTTGAAGTGATTGCTAAGCTCGCGAAAGACTCCATTGGTTACAGCCAAGCCAGTTGAAAAGCTCTTTTCAGTCCATCAGTAACGAGCTATAGGCGAGTCAAGGTATGCACCCATCTCTGGTAGGGCTAGTCCTAAAGGTATCTAGTCCCATTTTCTTAGGAGTGAATAGTGCGAGTGAGACTTTCATTTCCTTTGATTGGATAGGAGGGAATAAGTAAGGAAGGTCTCTAGTAGCCCATAGTTTTCCCAATAGAAAGAAGGACTAGGAGTTCTCTTTCATGCGGTTGAAGGTGAGTTTTCAAGCCTTGAGAGCAATCCTTCTGGCAAGGAAGAAATAGGCAAATGGCAGAAAGAGCTTATAGATGAAAAGGAGGTCAGAAAGAAAAATAGGCAAGCTATCTTCTTTTGTAAGCAGGAAGGCCCATTGAAAAAGCAGGCTAACGAACAAGGAGGTGTATTGATCTTTCAAGCCAGCCGGGGCTAGGGCAAAAGCTGGTTATAGGGTTATAGGACAATTCTTTCCCTTTCCATATGGGAAAGGACTAGGACTACTTTTTTTCTTTGGATTGGAGGAAGATTCTTGGATGCCCTGCCTCTTTATGAATGACTCTAATATTCAGACTTTCAATACCTATCCTTTATTCTCTCTCTTCGGGCTAGTCTTAGTCTTTTAGTTCAACTAAAGATAAAGTAAGTGAGTTTTCCAGAGCAGTCCCTTAGTCTATCGAACTCGATAATATCCAAGATTCTATCAAGCCTACTCTCGTAGCAGTCGTAAGAGTCTTACTAGTCGCATTCCCTTAATCCCCTTCATCATGTAGTAAGTCCCCGTAAGCTCACACAAGTGCTCGAGCGAGAGTAGTCTAACTGTGTTCTCTATCTGCCTATCAAGCAGTTGATTAGGGCCGAGAGTGGATAGATAATCCTTCCGTTTTTCCTATAGAATTCTCTTGTTCTCCGGTCAATCCGGCTGGGTATAAGATAAGGGATAGGCTTAGGCTAAATCTATCTTTTTTCTTGATTGAAATGCTTTTTTCTTTGGTAGATCTAATATCTAATATCTTTTTTGGAGGATTCTTAGAATATGCTTTCTTCCCCTATGGAATATAGCCCTAATCTTACCTGTGATATTGACTTCTTTCCGGCCAAAGATTGAGATTTCATTCAATCGAACGAATGGTAGAAAGCTAAAGAAAGTGATAGTGCTAAGGAAAACCTATGCAGTTGTAGTCCGAATCTCTAAGATTGATTCTTACTTTCTTTCTTTTAAAAGTAGGAGTCTCCTGCTATTGCTCTTTCTGCCAGTGCCATTACTTCTCCAAGTTCTACAAGCTTGCTTTGAGAGTCCCGGAGTTGAGCTCTTTTAGTGTGAACATGAGTAGTTCTTCACTTACCTACGACGAAAATCATTTTCGATAAATGACACCCTTTACGCTTATCCCCAAGCAACTCATATGTATCGCTATGGCATGGCTGTTTTCCCTTACTAATAAAAATGTGCAATCCTTCCCTCACCAGTCCCACGTGCTCTTTGATGCCGAAAATCAGATTCTAATGTGCCGTCTTACTAGCATTGGCGGCTTAAGTGGAAAACTGGTCCTATCCTATAATTAGGAAGCATCTGACTTGCTAAGCATGAAGTCCCAGTCACACAGGAAAGTGCTAACATGCTAACAGCTCGCATCAATTCCTTGCTTTACTCTGTCCTCCAAGAGCTGAAATGCCGACATCTTTCCCATATGTCACTAACATCAGCGGTAGCATGAATAAAGTGAGCGCTCATCTCGAGAGCGTGAAAAAAGAAGTACCACCTTGAGCGGACTCCAGGCTGCAAATTACTAGTAAAGCATATTAAACTCTATCTCTAACGATTGCTATTTCATCTCCATGAAGAGATTCAGAGCTTCCTTCTGCTAATAAAGGAACTGGTGATCCCTAGCTTGAGACTCAAACTCCGGAAGCCGACCTGCCAACATACATTGTGGGAGAAGACTTTTCCCCATCATCAGCCAATTAAGCTAAGCGGCAACCTTGAAAGAGGGTGACAGCATCAAGCTGTTGGATGGGTCTTCTGTACCAGCGCGAACCCTTACAGTAGAAGATAAGGCCGTAAGTTACATTTTGAGTTTCAGAATTAGAGTGAAGACTCCGCTCTATACATTGACCGGCTTGGCGCACAAAAGAAAGAGGCCTCTGGCAAAGGAATTTCCCGAACTCAGTGACTTGGAAAATTCTCCAGCATTCATCCCCACGAACTTTAGAATTCATTGAACAAGCCAGTTCCTGGGAGACGACGCACTGCACGTAGGCCGAAAGCTTTTAAAATATTATATAAATAAAATATATTATCTATCAGCTCAGGCACGCTATAATCTTTATTAGTCTTTTCCTGGTTCACCTCTCTAATTACGTATGTAAGTGTTTTCTTTCCTGCTTTTCTAGTGCTACTTTCCTTGTTCAAGCCGGTTGCCCATAAAGTCACCAAAAGGATGTCGCTTCTGAAGAGGAGGCGGAAACAAGACTCGCAGTTGCACAAGGGGATGTCGCCACCATCTCAACGGCTTCTTATTTGTCTTTATCTGGAATAGAAAATCAATAGAGTAGTTTGGAATGATTCATCAGCGCACAAAAGAAAAGGCTCCAAATCCGTGATAGTAAGCTCGTGGGCCACACGATAGCAAAAGTGTGCAACTTGTCTATCAACGAGTTTCAATCAATCCCTCACCCTCACGACTCCTAGGGTAGTCAACCACTTGAGTGCATTTCCCTTTAGGGAGGAAAGAATCCAAACCAAAGAGGTATACATCATCTCTACGGTCGCTGCACAAAACTGGAAGAGAAAAGGAAAAGGCTACGGATCCCTTTCTCCGGAAGATAGGATGGATTGACGTCAACGCGGACGCGGGTCGTTTCTAGTGTTGCTACCCCCCTCTCGCTTTGCTCTCGCTCCTCTCCTTTCAAGTCTTGGAACCCTTTAGCTCTCCCGACAGTCCGAGTCCAACTTCGTACCTCATCGATCCTTACCAATCTTTCGCCATGAAGTGAGGCCGATGTCTCAGACCAATCATCCAGCTCATATAAACTAGCATAAGTCAACTATGGTCGGTAGGGCGTGCTTGCTTTCGAGCTACGGGCTCCGACTCCCGATAGGGAATGTTAAAAAGCCCAGCAATTGACAGAATCCTTCCCGGATCAAAGTCCTTCCCTCCCTTCGGTAGGTCAGTAAGTGAACCCATGGCATGGAGCGGTAAAGTATTTCACATTGCATTTTGATTCGGGTTGTATTCTAGTTATAGTTTGAGTAGCTCTAGTAGCTAACCATTTCATTTCAGTGAATTGTTTTGAGAATTGAATTTGGAATAATTCTAAATTGTTAGAAGAAAATAAGGGAAAATTAAAAGTAGCCCCAAGCTTATGAATAAGCTCAAGATAGCCAAGATGGATGGAGTAGAGCTAGTCTAAGACAAGACAGACCGATCTCTATTCTCCTGCTCGCGTTTACAAGGTTTCCCACTCACTCTATTGAGTTACAGCCCTTGTTGGGTTCTGCAAGAAAGCATCTCGATAGGTCCGCAACCTGTGCTGTGGTTGATGCCCCACCCGAGCTCTAATTCCATACTCGATTTGCCGGTTCTTCGTCCGAGCGGCCCCCTGAGGATGCGGAAAGCCAATAATAGGAGTGGTTAACTGGACTCTCTGTGAAGGATTTCAACCTTGATGCCCTATCCGTGGCGACGCCTAAGCCGCTTTAGTAGGGACGGACTGAAATACCCCATCATAGCACTCTAAGGTTCAGCAGGGAACTTTTGAAGCTTCCAGCTTTCCACCTATATGGATTGTTTGAGCGTAAGTAGACACGATCTTCGTTCGGTACGCGTCCAGTCCAAACACAGTCTTGCTCCTATAGCTCTCCTCTCTGGTTGCGCGTTCAACAACTACAACCTTAACACTGCGCTCCGAGGCCGCTTTTGACGCTGACACTGCTCCGGACAACCCTCGCTGCTTCGCCATAGAGTTAGGTAGGCCTCCACAAGCTGCTAAAAGATTTCAGTTTCAAACCAGGAGCCCTTATCTTTTTAGGAAAAATAGCTTTCGTGCGGTCTTTTAGTCATTCGATCTGATACCTCTCGATTCAGAGAGGAAATGCGCATTTGTATTATTTTGAGTCTCCCCGGATATGGGACTGGGTGAAGGGAAGCTTTATGGGAGAAAGGAGGAAAAGGTCAGGCTAGTAGCTAAAGGCTTTACTAAAACATATGGGATAGATTACGAGGAAGCCTTTGATCAGTAGATTATTGTGAACTTCGGAAGATGGTCAAGGTAGCTTGCTTCCAAGCCACCGCACGTGATGCGCATGTAGTCGTAGCAGCAGTCCTGCCGGTAGCAAAGTAGCATAGCCAAGAAAGCCGGTTTCAGTCGCAAGCAAGTAGTCCAGTAGCCAGAAAGCTAGCAGCAGCAAGGGCAGTGAGCAAGCAAAGGGTAGCCAAGGATAGGGCTTTGAAGCGGTAAGTTGCGGGGTAGCCAGGCCCAGTAGGCAGAGCGGTCCAATCAGGCCAGTCAGGGAAGAGTCCCGGTCTTTGGATTGACCAGCAAGTGGGAGCTGTAAGGCAGGAAAGGGTGTGAGTCAAGCAGGCAGCTTTCGGCTGTAAGCAAGCAGTCGGCAAGCCGCAGGGCAGCAAGCACCATTATAAAGTAGGTCTCCGAAAGAAAGAGATTCCGCTTTGCCAGCCGTGGTCTTTGCTTTTTCAACGTTCTTTGATGAAATAAGCTCTATTGAAGCAGGGAATAAAACGAGTATTATTGTCGACATAGCGTCAACGTCATTATAGAATTGACTTCCATCCCCTTTTCTGAACCGAAAACAAAAAACTTGTTGGATGGTATCGTGTGGAAACCGCTAATGGGAGATGGTTTTGCTCGTGCTGCATAACTCGCACTTCGACATCTTTATGCGGAAGAGCGGATCATCTTGCTATAAGCCCAAACTTGGCTACTGGGCAACAGTCCTTACCTTAGCATCACACACTGTCCTGGCAGGCTACAAAAGGCAGAGTCCTTCTGCATACCGCTTTGCAAAGGATTGGCAGGAGAGGAAGTGAATCGCAGCAGTTCATTCCTCTCACGAACCGAAAAGCGTTAGAGTCAACTACTACTACTACTATTTGGTTGGTTGGTTGGTTGGTGCGCTTTCCCGAGACGAGATCTCTATTCGTCTTCGTGTCCATCTCTAGGTAGTTCGAGGGTCTCCGGGTTCATAAGGGCTAGGTTCGATTAGACCACAGCTTCAAAAAAATCTTCTTCTTCTTTATACCTAACATAAAAAAAAAAAGCATGACTTAGGCCATGGCGCGCATACCCCTATTGGAAATCTCCCCTAGCTGCTTGTCGCCTGACAGCCTGCTCTATGGTCTCAGTCTTTTCGAAACTTCTCTCTCTACCCCTATATATCTCTAACAAGCTTAGTCTTACCGACTAAATCTGAGCAATAACCCCGCCATCAATGCTTCCTATTCAGAGGAAAAGGGATGGATGTGTAAAAAAGGATCCTGTGATTACGGGCAAAAAGCTGTTCTCACTCGAGAAATTGGAAAAGCATGAACTGGTACTGGCATCTCAACCCCCACTTTCACTTGAACTGGCACTTGCTTTCAAACCGGTGCTGCTACATACATGATTTTCAGCCTACTAACAATCTTCCATTCTCTCTTCTCGGCTTTCTGTCTTTTCGGTCTCAGTTACCTTTTATTTTATGTCTTAGAAAGCTGTGGATTCCCCTCCCGAGTACAGTACCCTCCCAATGAAGCCTTGAACTAAACTATGCATCTGTTAGTGCTATGCCCAAGATTCACTATAAGTCTTTATCATTCCTTAAATACAGCTAGACATATTATATGGGAAAGAGGGAGAGTCTTGACAGACACCATACCTAGCCAGGGAAGGGGACCTACATGGGAGGAAAGAGACGGAACGCCAAGCCGAGCCAGTAAGCAGTTATGCACTAAACAATCTCGTCAGTGAAGCTAGCTACTTGAACTGACGAAGGCAGAAAAGGAAAGGTTCATTTTCATCATAGGAAAGAGACACTGCCCGCAAATGAGAACTAGTTTGAGGTAGGGCATCAGTGAAGTTTCACTGGAATACCGAATCCCCTCACAGTGAAAGCTCTGGAAGCTGGCCTAAAAAAATCTTTCTATAAAAAAAATGGATAGGGCAATCCCAGTATTGGAATAAGCAAAGCAAAGAAAGCAGGGCAGTGCATGGTCAGTAGGGTTCCCCTGAATACAATACAGTTTCTAAACAAAAGGAATAAGCCAGTGAGGCCCGACCAGCTACTCACCATAATAGGGGTCAAGCAGTAGAGGCAGGCAGTAGGACAATGATTCAGAGATCTCGTTCTGGTACTAAAAACGTTTCTCCGCGGGGTTCACTCTAATCTAAGCCTGACGCCTTCCTCTTTGTCGATGATTATGGATCGCTCCTGCCCTCTATCTCGAGGTATGCTCTGTTCCACTTACTTGGATCGCTCCTTCTTTGGAGCAGCCGAAATCCCGGTGTCAGAGCAGCTAGTCGTACTCATAGGTCTCCAGACTAGACCTCCAACCCTGACTCAGCTACCTAGGGCACCGGCACAACTCAGAGATTTTGCCCTGCTACAGCGTGGTGGGAAGATGGAGTCAGTCTCAAACAAAGGAAGGCCTTCCTTTGTTTGTAGGATTATACGAAATCTATGAGTTGTTTTGAGTTAGATACAATATCTCGTCCCTCAGATCAATGAATTGCAAGCTATCTTGATCGGTCAGAGAAGGAAGGTTCTTACTCATTCAAAGAATGATGACACCCTGGCTCAATACTACAGTAGTAGAGTAGTCTATGTACTGAACCAGAGCCAACCATCCCGCCCTCACAACAATAGAATTTCTTCCTAGTAGGGGACTGGAACTAAACGAGAAATGTGACAAGCGAATTGCTCTCTGATAGAGGCGGTCTTGAGTTCGCGAAGAAATTCCGAATTCACGGTCGTGAGCTATCCCCTTTTAGTGTCAAAATGATACGTGAGGCCGATTGCATGGATGCCGTCGAAATCTTGGACTGACGTCTCTGCAGCTCTCTATGAGAGTTCGTGAAGCTGGTTTTCGTAGATATTCTGCAAAACCAGAGCACGTGAGTCCTCATTAAAATAGACAAAGGTATCGCCACAAAGATGTGGCGTTCTCTCCCGGTGGTATACTACCACTCCCATTTCAGGTTTGGTTAGGGTTCCCAGATGGAATATTAATCACTTCTTATCATATGGGTATGGTGCGAGACATGCTTGTGTCTTCGTGTTCTCCGGATTGGGGTCATGTGGAGCGCTTTGGCACTGATCTCGATTTGAAGCTCGATGAGGTTAGGTTCTTGCTGACAGAAAAGGAAATGCGCAAGACGGCTTGCTCAAGATAATAAACTCGTGTTTAGTTTAGTCTCGAGTCATGTGAGGATTCGTTCTTCTTTAATAGCGGACACTCATTGCACGATGGACAAAGCATTCTTTTATATTTATATAATAAGGATAATTATAATAAGTCTTCCAGAAAGCGGTACTTTCCCCAATATGAGATAGGTCCAAAGTCAAAAGGTATGGACAAAATAGACTCTTGTCTAAGCAATAAAATCAATTGTCAATCTCCAGCTCTGATTCTATAACACCATAGATGCTAAGCACTTATGGGATGCCCAAAAACAGGGTATAGATGATTTTCCTGCAGTGGTAGAACTGAGGAAGTGAAAAAGTTTTCCGAGATCAATTCGAAAATGAAGGAGAAAAACTTGTCGTTCCCGAATACCAAACAGCGATCTATGTACATTATGTAGGCAAAGGCGTTCAGATTGTGGGTGGGGCACTTTTCAAAATACCTTTTTTGTAAGGACAGCTTATCGATGTGGGGAACTCTGGCTCAGATTGCTAATGATGATTCTTCTTTAAAGGCTTAAAATGAAACAAAAGATTACTTAATAAATCCGGCATTCCTTGGGCCTCCAACAAACACAACGAATTTCCTTTTATTTAAATAAAGGTCTATTTTCTAAATAATACGATCAATTTCTTGGGCGATTCTAAAGTCAGTCTTTTACTCGCTGATCTCACGTCACTTTGAGTTTGGCTGCCACCACCTTTCTCACTTCAACTACTCTGCTATCCTCCTGGTATTAATCTTATTCTTTTTCTCTTTCGGTTCCTTGTTTTCTTTCTCCCTTACCATGGCTGCTGTCAACCCTCCTAACAACCCCTTTACTGTGCACATTAAAGATCTTGTTCCTCTTACTCTTGATCAGCACAACTATCTGAAGTGGTGTCACTTGTTTGTTCCAGTTCTATAAATTGTTGAACTACACGGCCATTTAGATGGTTCCTCCCCTTCACCCTCTCCAACTATCACAGATTCTGATAACAAAACTTCTCCAAATCCATCATATAATCGCTGGCGACGTCTTGATCGCCTTATCCTAACCTGGATAAATGCTACTGTCCATCCTGACCTCTTGCCTCTTCTCTATCAATAAACCTCTGCCTTTGATGCTTGGACAATTCTCAGATCCCATTTTGTTGATCAAACAACAGCCCGGGAATTGCACTACTTTTTGCAGCTTCAATCTATATAAATAAAGAAAGGCGACCTCACTATCGATGCGGAAAAATCAAAGAATTCTCTGATTGTCTTGTGGCCATCAACCGCTCCATCTCTGATCAAGAACTCGTTCTTTCTTTATGTACTTGGAGTACATAACCTCCCTCTTATGAATCGTTTGTCACTATGGCTTCTAATCAACCCCACTTTAAAATAAATCTGGACTATGCTCTTAACTCATGAGTCTCGCCTTGAACAGCTTCATGGTGTTCAAACCACAACCAACCTCCCCCACTCCAGCTTTTGCATCACCAAATCCTTCTCAAGCCTCCGTTCAATGGCAAATTTGTCAGGTGTTTGGTCATAGTGCGCGGGACTGCTTACACAGAACCCATTTTGCTTACACTACCACAGATATCTCCAATAACATGGCTGCTCTTTCCTTGCAAGATAATGGTGACCGTGCATGGTATATGGATACAGGTGCTAGCTCCCATATGACATATGATTAAGGTACTCTCATTCCCTCTGATTTTTCGCAATCTTCTTTACCGCTGGTCAAATCTTCTTAAAATTCCTCTCATTTATGACTTTCCTTACTTCCCAATCCCAAATCATTATCCAATCCATCACCCTCCTTAACTGATGCTAATTCCCCCCAAGATCCAGGTCCCTAATCATTTTAAGGTACAAGGTATCATGAAGAATGATTATGCTTTCCTTTCTCAGTTGTGCATGCAAAAGAATAGTTAAAAAAAAAATCAATAAAGCGCCAGTACGTGACATCTTGTTCCGCAATACTTTTGCATTTTTGTGTTAAATGTGCTTCTATTTGAATCATTCTTGCACCTCTGAGGCTTCAGCCCTTGCTTTCAAAGATTGAGTAAGCTTTATCGAAAAGTCTCCTATCCAAGTTCCTTACCTCATGATCAAAAAAGTTTATGAGGAAATCGGGGAAAGGTAGTGGCGAACTCCCGAGACCGAAGGTTTGATGGAATTCACAATTCTAAAGCTCGCTGGAATGCTTGAAAGCCGATTGTCACACCGAACTCCTAGTAGGAAGAAAAGGAGTTCACCTTAGGGTATCAAAAGACCTATCTATAATGATTCTATTATATAATTAATTCCATACCATTCGTGCACAAGACAGGAGAGAGAATGACCCCTTATAAGGAGACAGGACAGCTACCCTTGGACAGACGTTCGCAAGATCAACCATCGACCACGGAGGTTTGTGAAATCCTCTCCCGTAGCAAAAAGAAGTTCAAGCGGCGGAGCAATGGAGAACGCATCCCTATCACCGCACCTTCTCAAGGGGAGGACATCGTTATGGCGGATTTACCTTCTCAACAAACAACAAGACCTAGCCCCTTCTAGATCATCTGCAGAGACACTGGAACAGGGCAAGACCAAACCTCCCCTCTATGATGTATGATGGGGAGGCCTGGATGGAATGAAGTGGATGTATTCGCTGTGGAAGAGATGGAGACGGGATCTGAGAATGATAAACTAGAGCAGAACAGCATCTATCCTAAAGTACTGATCCCCCTGAATGAAAGGAAAGCTCTTTTCTTTGGAAACCATGGCGCAGAGCACTGATCGTGAAAGTCCTAGGCAAGTCGGTGGGTTATCAAACCCTTGACCAAAGGTTAAAGGACTTATGTTTGTTTGAGTATGGTTTCATAATGCGTTATCTCGATCACGGCTTCTTCCTGTTGAGATTTTACTCGAAGAAAGACTATCTACATGTGCTTTCAGGAGGTCCATGGGTAATCCTAGGACACTACCTAACTGTTAGTAAGTGGAGACCAGAGTTCAGACCGTCCATGGCATCCATCAACTCTACACTGGTGTGGATAAGACTACCAGGCTTTTCCATTGAATATTTTACCTCCTCAAACTAGGTAATAAGTGAAGTCGACCCATCAGAATAGACAAACAATCTGCGGAATCGTCAAGAGACTAGAATCTGCGTCGAGATCGATCTTACCAAACCCCTCACATCCCATGTTTGGGTGAATTAGTTGTTAGAGGTGGTTGAGTATGAGGGGCTGCACTTGATATGCTTTGAATGCAGGGAATATGGCCACCGAATTTCAGGCTGCAACAAACAAGAAAATCCAAACTCCGGCGATGATCCAGTGGCCTACAGTACGGATGAGAATAATTGCTTGGAGAAGGAGTCAAAGAACCCGGGTCAAACAGGTGGATCCGAAGTTGGCCCATATGGGCCCTGAATGCTCGCCCCAAATAAGCAAAAAAAAAATCGCTGAGACCTGGAGGGGGACCCAAGACCAAAGGAAAGGGAATGTCAATGAGTATAAGAATCTTATTCCGTTTCTGAGGGCGAGCAGATGGCATACACTCTTTCTGAGCCTTTTTGAAGTCTTTTTTCTTTTTTATATGAATCTGTTTTGAGTCTATATTTTGAATCCTATAACGTTGATTGATTCTATTTCGACACGCAAAAGTATGTTTGTTTGACGGTATACTGCCTTGCCGCTGCAAACAACAATTTTGTAATTGCATTAATCCCCTTCGGTCTGATCGGTACATTCTTTGGCGCCCTGCTAGAACTTGGTCTATCTTCATTTTCCCTGCTATAAAAATCATCTTTGTGATTAAAAAAGGTACCACATTCCGAGTTTGGTAAATTTCCTTGGTGTCATTGTGAAATTAAAAACCTAAGCTCTGCTCCCTGGCTTCCTTCCTCCTTTTATTATAAAAATATTGATTAACTTCCCGAAAACCGTCCACCAGGAGCTTTTATTACCCTAACTGCTGATATTCCAACAACAGCTTCTTCGAGAGCAAGCCCTTCTGATTCACTTCCTAACAGGGCATGAGAGTAAGAAAAGAAGTCACCTATTCCATCCCCAGTTCTTTCTCTGCTCGTGGGATATTTTGATCCTTCCTTCCCCTGCTTTTAGTTCCTTGCTTCAGGAAAGAGACAACCGCGGATACGAGTACTTCAAGCACCGGAAACGGATATAAGACCACCACCGGTTATGAACCCAAGAGCTGATAGTGGAACGAAACCTATTCTTTCTGTAACACCACCCGCGTAAGACCCATCATAACAAGTTCATCCTCCTTACGGGGGCGGACAACAAGATTAATAATAGGAAAAAATCTCGACAAGTAATAGTATACAATAAGTTCTCCTTCGGGTGATCCTTGGGATGAAATTCGAGCTTAAGCGGTGAAAAAACATAAGTCTTATCCTTTTTGAATCTCTTGCGCCCGAGAATCACCAATAGGAAATACGTCCCGTAATTCCTCATAAAGTAAAGCAATTTCTTGAGAAAGATTTAATGAGATTAATTACTTTTTATATTGACCTTCTTACTCCGCCCTTCTTACCGGGGACTAAAAAAAGCCGTTTGTTTACGGGAAAAAAATGGATAAAATAGAAGAAGGAACCCTAACTGAAAACCTAAGAAGCAGACTTAAGAACAACCGCTTCCGCAAGCATGACTATGAGTATTGCGGACCCTAGAAGCGATACGGCTTTTTCTTTTTCTAAATAAGTCATCTTTTGATCTCATTTCTTCTATGAAGAACATATGCCTTTTGGTGAAGCTGGTTCTACCTCAACAACAGGATCTGCAATTGGATCTGAAACTGCCTCTGTTTCAATTTGTGATGAAAGGTCGACTAGTTTTCACCGAATGACTTTCTTCAATTACGCACCGGTGACTTTTTTCCATTTTTCCCTGTTACGTTCAGTTCCGAAGGCGAAAAAGTCGACTTTCCGAAGGCCTAAAAACTATTCTATTCTAAAGTGGAGAAAGCTCAACCTTTCTTTCCCAGAGCGCTGTAAGCCCTTCTGTCCAGCTTTTGGCCCTCTACCTGTCGAATCCAGACCCTGCTTGAAAATCTGCTTCAAACGAGGTTGCTAGCTCCCCATTCCCTCTCCTCTTTTTTTTTTTCGATAATAAATAAGTAGTAGTCTTCCACGGTGGTGGGGTCTCTCTGGAGGATAACTTTCCTTCCTTTTCATCCTACTGCATAGGCAGTATCTCATCCTTCGGCGAATCTTGGGGCTCAGAAGAGTGCTCCCTACGACGGGAAATCGGGGTCCAAAGACTATCTCTTCGACGACGTGGACACGGGGAATCCCATCATGGGCGATCCGACAAGAGAGATGCAGAAGAATATGCCCTCCTCAACGGGTCAAGCCCTCGCTCAGAACTAAATCATCCTGCGGCACTCACTGCATGAGCTCATAGGGCAAGATGAAGAGGAGGAGAAAGGCTAAAGAGATCGTCAACTGAACCTTGGCATGCTTCCATCAGCGCTGAAAAGACAGCATTGAACGAGAAGAGAACTAAGGCAAGGCTGGTGATGTGCCACTGTATGTATGGAGAGCTCAGAGAGAGTAGAAGTGCTTTCCTTCACGCTGAGCGTGAACTGGAGATTTCGCTATACGAGGAAGATTGCTTATGACATCAATCAGCTAGGTCCGTCTGTCGAATAGTTTTTCAATGCATTCGATGTTTAGAGTAGGAGTAGAGTGTTTGGTCTCGCTTTCAAGTTGTATCGGCTGGCAATATGCCATAGCGGCAGGTTCAGAATCTCCCCCTCGCACCGAGATAAAACCAGAGCTATTTCAAAAAGAGAGGGACAGAGCAAAAAATGAGTCATTTGCGATTGAGGGAGGAAAAGTCACTTGCTTCCAAAGATAGGGTTGGAAAAAGTTGTTTCATCAGGATCTGGTCCCTTCCACCGATGGTTGAGTAAGCTTCCTCTGTCCTCTCTTCCAGTCGATCTTCCACTTGCGCTTCCCTCTTAGGAAAGTCGAAAGCAAGCTACTGCTTTCCTCACCACTGAGGACTCCGAACTGGTCCCTCCAAAGCCCTATACTTGGCTTGTTCCCTGTTTTTATTGAAAGCACTTTTTTCATAAATCTCCCACACTTCTCTAGCTATCCTTCTGCTTTCTCTTGTGCTGGCCAGCCTGATGAAGCTCTTTTAGAATTACCGTCAGACATTGCCTGCTGTGAAAGATCAAGAAATGGCTTTACCGGTGGGTGCTCCCTGTCCAACTGGTACTTTCCTTATGACTCCGACTGTGGTTTACCTTAGATTAGACCGATTGCTGCTCAACCAGCTCGGTCTGACCTGACTTTGACCGCTTCCTGATCGCTGGTCAATGAAAACCCCAGATCCTTAGCCCTATCCTTTGCTGGCTGCTTGCCCCACTGGGACTACTCCTTGTTCTTTGCTTTATTGTTGGATGGGGAAGAATAAGGTTAGACTGTCTCTGGGCAGCGAAAGAGGTATTTGAGTTTGGGAGCATACAAGATGAAAAGAGAGTCGTTTTGTAATCTTATCTTATCGGTGTTCAAACTTTCTTTCTGACCAAAAAAAAGCGCTTTGATGCGTGGACCGTAAGCCATAGTCGGAGTTCAAGTTCCGTCCCTTCCAATATGAGTGTCAGACTTGCGTCACATTACCTCCTGTGCAAAAAAAAGCAGCTAACTGAGAATCCGCTTTTCCTGGACAAAGACGAAAACAAGTACTGATGTCAGGAGATGGAAGTCAGGTTGACGAGGCAGTGACGTAGGATAAGGCTCTTTGGTGAACCAGACTATGTCTATCTTATTTATCCTATGTTCTGATAGAAAAGTCTTTATTTATCTTGTGAATGGGCAAAGCCAGGTGCTTTTAGGACCTCTTCGACCCAGTACTTTTTAGCAAGGGATAGGGCTTATGGCTTGCAAGCTAACCTGCCCTCACCTATGTACAGTACGTCTTTTCTTTCTACAAAGAAAATATCAGTCTCCGGTAAGTGCGATAAGGAAGAACGTCATACAGTACGGGCTAGCGGGTCTATATTAGCTATGGTTTGATTGTCCCGCCTGCTCTCGTGCAAGTGCCTGTCCCTCGGTCAAAAAAGAAAGGGAAGAAAATCCAGTCAAGGCAGGATCGATGCTTGATTAGGTAGGGCTTGCTTTCGAGCGGGTTACTTTCTTTTTTCTTTCCCTTTCACTCGTCCTCCATTCCATCCATCTTTTGATAGCTGCCAAAGGGACTTTCAATTACAAAATCCAAAATCAATAATAAGATTGATAAGGATACTCTTCAAAGTAGCTAGACCTAAACATATCAGGGCAGGGAAAAGCACTGTATTCCGTGCCTGCCTCTGATGAATCTCCTGGCTTTGAAGTAAGGCGAAAGTTGTGCTTCACACATGCAAGTCGAATGGGAAGGAGCCCCTACTAGCTAATGCTAATATCTGCTGGTCACGGGTCGAATTAGAGTACTTCAACTTGGAAGCTGAAATCCTACCTTTGATTTCTGCGCAAATCTGGTAAAAAAGCTCCCTTGCGGCTTTATAAGATTGCTTGAAAATCCGGGCATTTCGCTCCTTCCAAGTATGATATATGGTTGCCGAAAAAGCAAGTTTCGCAATAGAGCTAATGAGACCATGCCCCGGATAATGGTTCATAACCCACTCGGCCTCATCTTGCAAGGGCAAGGGGGATCCCCTGGCTAGGAGGGTATTCAGCAAGTGCTTCCAAATCTCCTCAACATAAGGGCAACGATCGATAGTTGAAACCAGTCTAGCGGACTATAAGCTCGGTTCCGACCATTCCCGCTAAAGAAAAAGCCCCATTCCTGACGAAAGTTCACTCTTAAGGTAGTTTAGTTTGTTTGGTAGGCGGTCAGACCTAGGACATGTGGCATAGCAAAAGCCTTCGCTAAGGGCGAAGGGCTTTCTGACCATTTGAAGCAGGTGCCTAAACAGATGATTCAAGTTCAACTAATTTGAGAAATGCTACCTCAAGAGAAGGGGCCCCTGGTCCGGAAGATGCCTTATATGGATATAGTATATACTACTAATATTGTATCTATTCGCTGAGAGTCCCAATCTTCTTGAAAAACGTGATACGCGGAACCAACACATCTTGATGAGTGAATTTTCCAGTTTGAAATCCTACATTTAGTAGTCTCATTCGACAGCTAAAATTCATGCTTTATTAGTAGCATCGGGAGTTCACTTGGCTAACCTTTTTATAGTGCCCCATGTTCCTATGGTATCCCAACCCGAAATATTAAGCTTTGGCTGTGCCATTGAGAAAAGAAAGCGCACTCGATCAATTACCATGCCGTGTCGTAAGACAAAAAGTCACCCGCAGGAGCTTAAAACCAATATCTTGGGGAATGGCCCCTACTCTACGAACCAAGTCTTTCTGACGAGGCACCAGCTTTCTTTGATCCCTGAGTAGCATTTCCTTCCACTGAGGAATGGGCGGATGCTTGAACATAGGCAGATGTGGGACACAGAAAGAATAGATTCAGGTGCGAAAAGAAAAAGAGATTCTTCTCCCTAAGTAGCATTCTTGTAAGTACAGAAAGAATTCTCCTGTCTCTGAAAAGATAGAGCTAAAAGCAATCTCTGGTATAGATATTGATATTGATCCGCCTCTACGGGAGGTGGGTGGGGAATCAAGAGAAGCAAGGCCGGGCACATCATACTAAAAAGGGATTATGTCATGTCAATTTTCATCTTTATGAATGGGGCAAGAGCCCATACTTAGAGCATAATTCGTACCAAGGATTGGAAAGATCAATGAGAAAGATTCCCCAAAAGGGAGCTGAAACTCATGATAGAAGCCCACTTTCGTTAGTGAATATTCGACATGTCAAAAGATCTTTGTGCAGACCTCCCTTCTTCCTTAAGAGTCAGCATGCCGTCTTTGATCAATAGCTATCAATTACCTATAGAAAACTACCCGTCAGTTTAGCTAGGTACCCTCAATTACCTTGAAAATACCGTAATGAAAATTAGGATATTCATTTTTTACATGAGTATTTTGTAGTAGAGATCTATCCATCGATTGCCTCAACGAAAGGGTCTTTCTCTTTCTTCTAAGGTGTACCGCTCATGAGGTTTCCCGACTGGTACTAACGAAGTTGATCTCAAATCAGCGAAGTTGCACGTCAACGGGTTCCGATGAGGTTGTGAGATTTCGAACTCGGCTCGTGCGTGAGCAGCGGATCATGTCAATTTACATAGTCAATTTCTTGCGTATCCACCCTGAAAGCGAGAGCTCGAGGCGGTGGGAAAGGAGAATCAACAAGATAGGATGCTCTGTCCCAACTAACAAGAGTTTTCTGATTCCAGCTTAGAATCTTGTGCTTGACGGTGATCATTTCTGCCACGTCATGGAAGTCATTTAGTGCTTTCTGTTTCAATGGGGCAAGGCCCCTTCTGACTTTCTTTATGATATCGGGGAATTTGTTCTCTTGGTCTGGTAACTCCATAAAGGGCTGGTGGTTGGGGGTAGAGCCTGGCGCGCCAATGTCGATGAATCAAAGGTGTCTGTTTATGGTATGGAATAGGAACAGCAAGAATGGAACCGCTATCGCTTGTCCTATCATCCGCGCTGAGCTTCTTTCATTCGTCAGTATGGGTAGGTAGAGTCCTTTGCTCGTATGCTTGGCATTACTATAGTAGCACCAGTCTTCCTTTTTAGTGCACATGAAACGGAAACCCTAACAGAGACTACCCACACGGTGATTTAAACTCTTCCTTCTCTGCTTCACTGTCAATTGATTGGCGCATGAACGAAGCTGTAACGGAGCATGTACGCGACGATCAAACACGGCTTTGCCAGCTGCCTGTGATAGGAAAAATCAAACTTGATCAGATAGTTCGTGCGGGGCATTTCCCACCTCGCCTTTGATCTTTTCCTTGCCGTGTAGGTCAAGCTAGAAGAGCATCATTGGACCGACAGCTGACAAGCAAACCTTCCATTCTTATGTCTTCTCTCTTTCTCGCATTGACCGGACAAAGGTTTCGAATGAGCATCCCATGGGACAGCCATAGCTTGAACCTTCCTTCTCGCAGTCAGCTATGTAACTCAGGCAGCAAAGGTTCGAGCAGGATGGCGGTTAGTCTTCCTCGTCTCTTTCGGGTGGGCGGCGGGAATAGCTCTTCTAGCATCAGCATGGATTGACCAGAGACTGGGAGTCGTCGTCATCTTTGTCCATAGTAGTCATCCAGCCAGCAAGGGAAAGACCACTTAGCGCAGTGGAATAGGAAAGAGAGCGTCGAGCATAGCTTTCGTGTCACCAGCAATCCTTTTTCGTTTATTTTTTTGACTGAAAAAGGCTTTGTCAAGCAGGCATGATTGTCACGTCGATCGACAGTTGAGAAATCCTATCTCCGGGGCCCTCACTTTAGGGCTATCTTTCACCGTTGACAGACATGGTTTAACGTGACAGGTACGGTTCCTCAATCAATAGATGACTCAAGGTTGTTGTGGCGCTATCTGGTATGGGGAAGGAGGACAGAGCTTTCGATTAAACATTTGTGTGGGTGACGCTTGGGAATTGCCCTGTCTTTCTCATCTCGATCTGGGTAAGGCTTCGCTTCGCTATTCATATGGGTGGGTGGTGGGGTCTAGCTCCGCTTTCTAAAGGCCTCTTGTCTTAGCTCCACCAGCTGGAAAAACAATTCATGTACATCAACAAAGGTCTAAAAGTGTCGTTGTAGGCACATCCCTTCCTTCTCATTTGGCTTAGGGGATGCCCAAAGCTAGCCTCACTCTCATATCTCTTTACCAAAGCAGCTTAAGCTGACCTCTTTCGCCCAGTTCCTCGAGAATAACAATCATCCTTTGACTTGAATGCCGAAACCCGTCACTTTGAAAGCAAGGAAGAAGTCAGAAAGGAGCTTTTCACTCGCGAAAGAAGTAAGCACTCGGGCAAGAGCACGGCTGGCTGGCTCCCAGGTCAGATGAAGGGTCTTCCCCATAAGGAGAGATTAGTACTGGAAGGTGAAGATGAAGGAAGGGCTGAAACAAAGCAAAAAGGGGGTAAAGAAATATGAGCAATCCGCGGGAATAGCAAACCCCTATCTCTTAAAAAGAAGAGGATAGATAGGTCCACGAGTTGAGACAGAGAAGTTCTGACTAATCAAGTAGGAGTTTACCCACGAGAGTCAGAGGCAGCATCATCTAAGGGGTATAGAATAAATTAAGAAGCACTATGCCCTGAAGCGAGAGGACAGGAACGAAGGGAATCAATGTGTTCCAATTTCTGGAGTAAGGACAGCAGCTGAGAAGGGACAAAAAAAAAAAAGCGTTGACGAAAGGTACGACCAGATCATGCGAAGAGCTCTTCGCCCTATTGATTAGGAATCTCGACCAGAAACCACCAGGCCATGTCTCCCGATAAAAGATGATCCCCACAATAGATGTCAGGCCTTGGCTTCATAAAAGAAGATTGGATCCGCACTAGAGGATAAGAACACAGATAGGCTGACTAAGAAGATCTGCAAATAGTCTGACCTGAAAATAAGAGTTATTCAAAGGAATACCTGAAGAAAAGAATAAACACATGGCACAGCTGGGTGCTAGAATAGTAGTCGATAGAAGTTCGTCTCACTTTTTTCATCAAAAATAACCACTGCTTAACAACATTAGATCGTAGAAGATAAGCAAGCGGGTTCGGGTAGTTAGTCCTATTTTAAGGTAAGAAGTTCGGGTAGTAAGGGGCAGGTTTATATAGGGGGCTAAATTTTATAAAAACATATGGTCTTGCTCATTTCCCATCAAGGAATGGAGATTGGGTTGGTGTTGGAAGGGATGAGGGTCTCTCTCTTTCTTGGCCAGCAAGCAGAAAAAGGACTGAGGTCTTGGGGCGCGCTAGCGCGCGTACTCAGATTCTGACCATCAAAATCCGCCACTCACTCGTTGGTTGGTCTTCCATTCTGTTATCTTAGACTATGCCTTCGTCAATTCCATTCTTCGTCTCCCGTTTCGCAGTCTGATTGCTGGCCCAACCCAACATGCATTTGTGAGTGCCGTGCCAGGGCGATAGGCGCTCCGCAGTCACGCATGATCGCTTCAGCCTTTCTTGGCTATGTAAATTGAGGGCCGGAATAAGTGCCAGATCCTCAACAAAATGGATTAAGGTGGGCTTCGGATTTGGAAAAATTTTCTCTTTCTTTTTTATTTTTCTCATCAAGTTCTTGTTTGATCTGCCGCTGTTATCACAATATTCCTCCTTTTGGGGTTAATGCTCTCAATGGTGAATCGATCATTCGCTATCTTTTTTTTAAAGAGAGGACTGAATGGAAGAAAAGTAATGAAACCTGCGATGGCTACTGAATAACCTCCTTTTACTTTGTTAAAAATAAACCCTTTTACCTTTACCTTTTTCTTCGTTCGCCAAATCTTCTTCAGTTCTATCCAAGCTCGTTTTTGTCTGAATCTTCGTGGAAGAAGAAGCGGTTCACCAGCCGCTACATCCAGGGATCCCACCAAATCATTAAACCTGGCGGCTGCTCGCTCTTTGATCAGTGATTCACCGGCCACTAGATCGATGAAGAATCTCTCAACAATCCGCTTTTTGATCAGTGATTCACCAGCCACTACATTCAGGGATCCCACCTTATTCTCAAACCTGGTGGCTCGGTTGATTGGCACTCCTGTAGGCTCATCTTGCATACAAATTTTTTTGGTACCAGGTCCTGCATCCACCAAAAACATTTCTTCCCTAAAGTGTAAGCGTAAAACTGAAGATTGTGAGGCCTTTCCACTACATAATAATAAACTGGAATTAGATCTTGGAAATGATCGACTCCAATAGATGCTCATCATAAGCTTTTATTTTTCCTCCTATTCCTATTGATCAGAAGCATCCAGCAGGAATCGAACCTACTTGCCCAGGTTGGGCGCTTAAACCATTCAGCCATGGATGCCGAGTGAACTAGGTTTTTTTTTTGTATTCCTTCTCGAGCTTCTATTTCTTCCGTTAAGGGAGATTCGGGAAAAGATGGAATAGGAAGACGTGTTTCCAGAACGAACAAGATACGGGTGGAGAAGGGGAAGTTAGCAAAGTTAGACAAGATTGGAATGGGCATAGGAACATGTATTGATGTACCAGATCGGCTAATGCTCCCAGATTGATGCGATGTATTCCACCAGTTGACTGGAGACTTGATTATTGGTATATCGATCGGTCCAGCACGGATTGAAATAGGAGCCGGTTCGACAGGAAGCTTTTGAAAACGCAGTGCACCCAGGTAAATAAGGAACAAGATGAATACAGAAGTTAAACGAGCATCCCACACCCGAAAGGTACCCCACATAGGCCTTCCCCGAAACCCCCCAGTTACTAAGGTAAACAAAGTAGAAAAAGCACCAATTTCTGTACCGGTTCCGGAAGAGCGAAGAAAGAGGGGATGCTTTGTTAATGGGAACAAGGAACTGTTAATAGCCGTTGCGATATAAATAACTATACTCATCCGAGCCGCAGGAACATGTACATACAGAATACGAGAATTTCCACCTTGTTGAAGATCTGGTGGTGCTACCCGAAGACTTAAATGAATAGCCATCGCTGTTAAGAACAACCGAGATCCAATGAGAATTTGCGCGTAGCTTTTTGTCTTTGACATAAAAAATGAAGGTTGTAATAACGAAACAGACATTTGAGAATTTTGTCCTTGCCTTGCCAGTGGAACAAGAAAGACTATATAGATTTTGATATTCAATACACAATCAAAGGATTTAGCATGCTTTCCATAGAATGACGGAGCTTAGTTTTCGCTCTCCCCCTACTAAAATCCGGAGAAGAACTCCTTCACTAGGGAATTGAAATAGAAGGAAGATTCCTCTGCTCCGCTTACATCTTTTAAAAGTTTAAGCAAGTACTCTATTTCGACTTGGTCCACAGAAATTGAGTAAGCCTCCTCAGGCCCGAACTCGGCCTCAAACTCCTCTCTCCTTTTTTCCAAGAAAGAGAGGATTGCTTCCTCTGGACTGCTAACTACGCAGTTCTCCAGCATATGGGGATGACGCAGTACTAAGTCTTTTAGGATCTTAGTACAGCTTTCCCTCAGTTCCCTTTTCTGGAGATCCAGGCTCTCGCAATCCAGCAGAGTGTTATATTCGCCCTGGGTGGAAGCTGAAGAAAGAGTATCCCTGACCTCTTGCCAGTTGCCCTCTTTTTGAAGAAGAAAACTGGATTGGCCATCCTCCATCCGTTCCTCCATACGGAGGATTCGGTTTTGCAAGGAGCTTTCCAAACTGCGATTCCTAGATAAATAATTGGGTTCCCTAGGCGGCTCCGGAGCAGCCTGAGCTTCCCCCTCTTGGGGATCGGGTACCTGCTCTAAAGCAGCCCCAATAAAAGGGGCAACCATGTCCCATAACTCTGAAAACATAATTACTTTTACATAATATTTTTTTGAATAAGCACTGTGAACTATCCCCTCAAAAAGGGAGAGTTGATCGAACCGAAACCCACGTAAATAAAGTAGGACTAAAGACGCATAGGAGTAAATGAGCTTCTCCTCTGCGGTATTTCCATTTTGATTCTTTATTGGTGTTTTGGCTCGCAATAAGGCTAGGGTCCTGATCGAGCAAGACGGAGTCCTATCTATCTACCTCTCCAGACACAATATCTTGAGTACCTATGATGGTGACTACATCTGCTGGCATGTGATGTTTGGACATAGAATCGAGTCCTTGTGAATGGGCAAAGCCAGGTGCTCTTATTTTACGACGGTAGGGACGATTGCTTCCATTACTGACAAGAAAGACACCAAATTCTCCTTTAGGAGCTTCAACTGCGGTATAGGTTTCAGGAGCTGGTACGGAAAAACCTTCTGTATAAGGTTCGAAATGGTGAATTGAGGTAGAGTAGACCGATGATCCGGTAGTTATTTGGCCGGCTATGGAAAGAAAAAGCTAGCATCTGCTCCCCCTAAACTATAACCGGTCCCATCTCTCTCCAAACCTAACGTGGTAGTTTCCCATCATAGGGCTTTCTATCTATAGATTGAGCCATTACCCACCAAGGATCCCATTCGTTCAGAACTCACTCAGTTGACTGCTTCTATAGATAAGGCGGAGCGTCCTTGGTTCAGCATTATAGCACATAGGCTTCGGCGCTACTACAGCGCTTCGCTAACTCGAAGCGCCTCGCGGGCGAGAATGAGGCTTCGCTAACGCTCGGCTAAGTCGTCGAACCCTCGCGCTGACCGTTCGCTTTCTCAGTAGTGAAAGCGCTTCTCTTTGCCCCAACACTAAAAATAAAAAAAAGTATTTGGAAAAGAAAGAGAAACTAGGTTTTCTTGCTCCTCATCTGCGCTCGTCAAGCCAACTTAGCTTTTTGGGAGGTGAAAGAGCGGTTGAAGCGGACATTTCGAAATGACAGCATCGAAGATATCTATATACACGGTCACGGTTATTCCGGACTGCGTTCCGGAAAAAGTAGCCTACTTGACAGAAAGGGCGGGCACTCTCGGCTCGGAGGTAGGCACTCTCGTCTTTCAACCCCACCTTACTTTTCATTTTTTTTTGCACAGTTTACTTACAGCCTCTACGAGTTGCAAGTGAATGGGGCCGGTGCGTGGCGAACAGAAGGGTTCTGAAAGCCATTTCTCGCCTCATTTTACCCCTAAACACTTTTGGAAGAGGGCTACTTGCTAATTTTATAGCAATCGTTAATCGTTGTTTTTGTAATGCTTTCCC